GCTAACGTAGCTTAACTAAAGCATGACACTGAAGATGTTAAGATGGGCCCTAGAAAGGCCTCGCAAGCACAAAGGCTTGGTCCTGACTTTACTGTCAGCTTTGGCTCCATTTACACATGCAAGTCTCCGCACCCCCGTGAGAATCCCCACAGTCCTCTGCCCGAGAACAAGGAGCCGGTATCAGGCACGTAATACATGACAGCCCATAACACCTTGCTTAGCCACACCCTCAAGGGAATTCAGCAGTGATAAACATTAAGCCCTAAGTGAAAACTTGACTTAGTCAAAGCCAAGAGGGCCGGTAAAACTCGTGCCAGCCACCGCGGTTATACGAGAGGCCCAAGTTGACAAGTGCCGGCGTAAAGAGTGGTTAAGAAAAATATATAACTAAAGCCGAACACCCTCAGAGCTGTTATACGCTTCCGAAGGAAGGAAGCCCCACTACGAAAGTGGCTTTATTATCCCCGACTCCACGAAAGCTGCGGAACAAACTGGGATTAGAGACCCCACTATGCCCAGCCCTAAACTTTGATAGCACATTACACCCGCTATCCGCCAGGGAACTACGAGCATTAGCTTAAAACCCAAAGGACTTGGCGGTGCTTTAGACCCACCTAGAGGAGCCTGTTCTAGAACCGATAACCCCCGTTAAACCTCACCCTCTCTTGTCATTCCCGCCTATATACCGCCGTCGTCAGCCTACCCTGTGAAGGTACCATAGTAAGCAAAATTAGTATAACCCAAAACGCCAGGTCGAGGTGTAGCATATGAGAGGGGAAGAAATGGGCTACATTCCCCATTTTCCGGGAACACGAACAATGTGATGAAAATACATTAGAAGGAGGATTTAGCAGTAAGCATGAAAATAGAGTGTTCTGCTGAAACTGGCCCTGAAGCGCGCACACACCGCCCGTCACCCTCCCTGACCCGACATTCAAAGATTAAACATCTTTCCGGCAAAGGGGAGGCAAGTCGTAACATGGTAAGTGTACCGGAAGATGCACTTGGAAAAATCAGGATGTAGCTAAGACAGAAAAGCACCTCCCTTACACTGAGAAGTCACCCGTGCAAATCGGGTCACCCTGACGCCCAACAGCTAGCTCGCCCTAACAACACCAACACAACACCATTCATACCCCTAAACTATACCTTCCCCATAAAACAAACCATTTCTCCCCCCAAGTACGGGCGACGAAAAAGGATCCACGAAGCAATAGAGAAAGTACCGCAAGGGAAAGCTGAAAGAGAAATGAAATAACTCATACAAGCATTAAAAAGCAGAGACTTCCCCTCGTACCTTTTGCATCATGATTTAGCAAGAAGCACTTAAGCAAAAAGAATTATAGTTTAACACCCCGAAACTAAGTGAGCTACTCCAAGACAGCCTAACTATAGGGCAGACCCGTCTCTGTGGCAAAAGAGTGGGAAGAGCTTCGAGTAGAGGTGACAGACCTACCGAACTTAGTTATAGCTGGTTGCCTGAAAATTGAATAGAAGTTCAGCCCTTTAAATTCTTCTCTCAACATTTGACCCATCCGTCCACCCCAGACAACAAGAAACTTTAAAGGAGTTAGTCAAAGAGGGTACAGCCCCTTTGAAACAAGACACAACTTTCCCAGCAGGATAAAGATCATATTAAACCCAAGGTATATGCCCCCGTGGGCCTAAAAGCAGCCACCTAAATAGAAAGCGTTAAAGCTCGAGCATCTTACACCCCTTCAATACCGACAACAACATCTCAACCCACTACCCCCATCAGGCTATTCCACACAAGCTGTGGAAGCAATTATGCTAATATGAGTAATAAGAAAGGTACTGCCTTTCTCCTTGCACACATGTACATCGGAGCGAACTCCCACCGAAAACTAACGGCCCCAAATACAAGAGGGCACTGAATAAAAAATAAATAACCAGAAAAACATCCAACCACCCGCCGTTAACCCCACACTGGTGTGCTACACAGGAAAGACTAAAAGAAAAAGAAGGAACTCGGCAAACATAAGCCTCGCCTGTTTACCAAAAACATCGCCTCTTGAAACCTTGAACATAAGAGGTCCCGCCTGCCCGGTGACTATAAGTTTAACGGCCGCGGTATTTTGACCGTGCAAAGGTAGCGCAATCACTTGTCCTTTAAATGAAGACCTGTATGAATGGCACCACGAGGGCTTAACTGTCTCCTTTTTCCTGTCAATGAAATTGATCTCCCCGTGCAGAAGCGGGGATTATCACATAAGACGAGAAGACCCTATGAAGCTTCAGGCTCCAGAATAGACTATGTTAAGCACCTAGTACAAAAGACAAAACTTATTAGACCCTATTCCAATGCCTTTGGTTGGGGCGACCGCGGGGAAACAAAAAACCCCCATGTGGACCGAGAGCACAGCCCTCTCACAACCCAGAATGACAACTCTAAGTACCAGAACATCTGACCAACAAATGATCCGGCATTAGCCGATCAACGGACCGAGTTACCCTAGGGATAACAGCGCAATCCCCTTCTAGAGCCCATATCGACAAGGGGGTTTACGACCTCGATGTTGGATCAGGACATCCTACTGGTGCAGCCGCTATTAAGGGTTCGTTTGTTCAACGATTAAAGTCCTACGTGATCTGAGTTCAGACCGGAGTAATCCAGGTCAGTTTCTATCTATGACATGATCTTTTCTAGTACGAAAGGACCGAAAAGAAGAGGCCCATGTTCCAAACACGCCTCCCCTTTACCTAATGAAGCCAACTAAATTAGATAAAAGGGCATACCCTAGTTAAGCTTAAGAAAATAGCCTGTTAAGGTGGCAGAACCCGGTTATTGCAAAAGACCTAAGTCCTTTCAACGGAGGTTCAAATCCTCCCCCTAACTATGCTCTCAACACTAACAACTTCCATCCTTAACCCCCTTATCCTCATAGTCTTCGTCCTACTAGCCGTTGCTCTTCTAACACTAATTGAACGAAAAGTCCTGGGTTACATACAACTACGCAAAGGGCCTAACATTGTCGGACCATATGGCCTCCTCCAACCAGTCGCAGACGGATTAAAACTATTTATCAAAGAGCCTGTACGACCCTCCACCTCCTCCCCTATTCTATTTTTACTCACCCCCATACTTGCCCTTACCCTCGCACTAACCCTTTGAACCCCCATACCACTGCCCTTCCCCATAGCAGACCTCAACCTAGGCATCCTTTTTATCCTTGCTTTATCAAGCCTGGCAGTATACTCCATTCTTGGCTCCGGTTGAGCCTCAAACTCAAAATATGCCCTCATTGGCGCCCTCCGAGCTGTCGCCCAAACCATCTCATACGAAGTAAGCCTAGGACTTATTTTACTCAACGCAATTATTTTTACTGGGGGTTTTACACTTCAAGTATTCAGCACCGCCCAAGAAAGCACTTGACTCCTCTTACCCGCCTGACCTTTAGCCGCAATATGGTATATCTCCACCCTAGCAGAGACCAACCGTGCACCCTTCGACCTCACCGAGGGTGAATCCGAACTTGTCTCTGGGTTCAACGTAGAATACGCCGGAGGCCCCTTCGCCCTCTTCTTTCTCGCCGAATATGCCAACATTCTACTAATAAATACACTATCCGCGACACTTTTTTTAGGCACCTCAATCTCCCATCTCACCCCAGAACTAACCACCACCAACCTTATAATCAAAACAACGCTTTTATCAGTACTTTTCTTGTGAATTCGGGCCTCATACCCTCGATTCCGCTACGACCAACTCATACACCTAATCTGAAAAAACTTCCTCCCCCTTACCCTAGCACTAGTAATTTGACACTTAGCGCTTCCCATCGCACTCACTGGACTTCCACCCCAACTATAAACCGGAGCCGTGCCTGAATTTAAAGGACCACTTTGATAGAGTGAATCATGAGGGTTAAAATCCCTCCAGCTCCTTAGAAAGAAGGGATTCGAACCCTACCCGAAGAGATCAAAACTCTTAGTGCTTCCACTACACCACTTCCTAGTAAAGTCAGCTAAATAAGCTTTTGGGCCCATACCCCAAAAATGTTGGTGAAACCCCCACCTTTACTAATGAACCCTTATATCTTAGCAACCCTTCTTTTAGGACTAGGCTTAGGAACCACAATTACATTTGCAAGCTCTCACTGACTTCTTGCCTGAATGGGCCTCGAACTCAACACTCTTGCCATTCTCCCCCTAATAGCGCAATTTCACCACCCCCGAGCAGTTGAAGCCACGACAAAATATTTTCTCACCCAAGCTGCCGCTGCAGCCACCCTACTATTTGCGAGCATTACCAATGCCTGACTCACCGGCCAATGAGACATCTTACAATTATCCCACCCTCTCCCCACCACCATAATTACACTTGCCCTTGCATTAAAAATTGGACTAGCCCCCTTACACGCTTGACTCCCAGAAGTCCTTCAAGGGTTAGACCTTACCACCGGACTTATCCTCTCCACTTGACAAAAACTTGCCCCCTTCGCCCTCCTCCTTCAAATCCAACCCTCCAACCCAAACATATTAATCTTCCTGGGCCTTACCTCAACTCTTGTAGGAGGCTGAGGGGGCTTAAATCAAACACAGTTACGCAAAATCTTAGCATATTCATCCATCGCCCACCTCGGCTGAATAATCCTTGTCCTACAATTCTCCCCCTCCCTCACACTCCTCACCCTCCTAACATACTTCATCATAACAGCTTCCGCATTCTTAATCTTTAAAATCAACAAAGCAACTAACATCAACACACTAGCCACATCCTGAGCAAAAACCCCCACTCTAACTGCCCTTACCCCCCTCATCCTCCTTTCACTAGGAGGTCTCCCTCCTCTTACTGGGTTTATACCAAAATGGCTCATCCTCCAAGAACTAACCAAACAAGACCTAGCCCCTACCGCCACCTTAGCTGCCCTAACAGCACTCCTCAGCCTATACTTCTATCTCCGCCTATCCTACGCAATAACCCTAACTTCATCCCCTAACAATCTTTCAGGCACAACTCCCTGACGACTACCCTCTTCCCAAACCACCCTCCCCTTAGCTATCACAACTTCATCAGCTATTTGACTCCTCCCCCTTACCCCAGCCATAATAGCATTACTATCCATTTAGGGGCTTAGGATAATACCCAGACCAAGAGCCTTCAAAGCCCTAAGTGGGAGTGAAAATCTCCCAGCCCCTGATAAGACTTGCGGGACATTACCCCACATCTCCTGCATGCAAAACAGACACTTTAATTAAGCTAAAGCCTTACTAGACAGGAAGGCCTCGATCCTACAAACTCTTAGTTAACAGCTAAGCGCCCCAACCAGCGAGCATCTGTCTACCTTTCCCCGCCTAATCTCAAAAATAGGCGGGGAAAGCCCCGGCAGGTATCAGCCTGCTTCTTTAGATTTGCAATCTAATATGTAAAACACCTCAGAGCTTGGTAAAAAGAGGACTTAAACCTCTGTCTATGGGGCTACAAACCACCGCTTGGCTCTCAGCCATTTTACCTGTGGCAATCACACGTTGATTTTTCTCAACTAATCACAAAGACATCGGCACCCTTTATCTAGTATTCGGTGCCTGAGCCGGAATAGTAGGAACCGCACTAAGCCTATTGATCCGAGCAGAGCTCAGCCAACCGGGTTCTCTCCTTGGAGATGACCAAATCTACAATGTAATCGTTACTGCACACGCCTTTGTAATAATTTTCTTTATGGTCATGCCTATCATAATCGGAGGTTTCGGCAACTGACTAATCCCATTAATAATTGGCGCCCCCGATATGGCCTTCCCACGAATGAACAATATAAGCTTCTGGCTCTTACCCCCTTCTTTCCTCCTCCTCCTGGCCTCCTCAGGGGTAGAAGCTGGTGTGGGGACGGGATGAACCGTCTATCCCCCTTTGGCAGGCAACCTAGCACATGCAGGCCCATCCGTAGACCTAGCCATTTTCTCCCTCCATTTGGCCGGTGTGTCTTCAATCCTGGGGGCAATCAATTTTATTACCACAATTATTAACATGAAACCCCCAGCTATTTCTTATTACCAGACGCCCCTGTTCGTATGGGCACTCTTAATTACTGCCGTACTTCTCCTATTGTCCCTGCCAGTTCTTGCTGCTGGTATCACCATGCTCTTGACTGACCGAAACCTGAACACAACTTTCTTTGACCCTGCAGGAGGAGGAGACCCCATCCTTTACCAACACTTATTCTGATTCTTTGGCCACCCAGAAGTATACATTCTCATCCTCCCAGGATTTGGAATAATCTCCCACATTGTTGCTTACTACGCCGGCAAAAAAGAACCTTTCGGCTACATAGGCATGGTATGGGCTATGATAGCCATCGGCCTCTTAGGTTTTATCGTATGGGCCCATCACATGTTTACTGTTGGTATGGATGTAGACACACGAGCCTACTTTACTTCCGCCACAATAATTATTGCCATCCCTACCGGGGTAAAAGTTTTCAGCTGATTAGCAACCCTTCACGGCGGACATATTAAATGAGAGACCCCCCTCCTATGAGCATTGGGCTTCATCTTCCTCTTCACAGTAGGAGGCTTAACAGGAATTATTCTAGCCAACTCCTCCCTAGACATCATACTCCACGACACCTACTATGTAGTAGCCCACTTCCACTATGTCCTTTCAATAGGCGCCGTATTCGCAATTATTGCAGGATTTGTTCACTGATTCCCCCTATTCTCAGGCTACACACTTCACGACACATGAACTAAGATTCACTTCGTAATTATGTTTGCAGGAGTAAACCTCACTTTCTTCCCACAACATTTCCTTGGCCTAGCGGGTATGCCCCGCCGGTATTCAGACTACCCGGACGCCTACACCCTTTGAAATACAATCTCCTCTATCGGCTCAATAGTCTCGCTCGTGGCAGTTATTCTATTCTTATTTATTATTTGAGAAGCCTTCATCGCTAAACGAGAAGTACTATCAGTTGAATTTACACCCTCGAACGTAGAATGACTTCACGGCTGCCCGCCCCCTCACCACACTTTCGAAGAACCCGCATTTGTTCAAGTACAACAACCCTAGCTCAACAAACAAATTTACGTACTTTTTACAGCCCCGAGAAAGGAAGGAATTGAACCTCCATAAATTGGTTTCAAGCCAACCACATAGCCACTCTGCCACTTTCTTCATAAGACCCTAGTAAAATAGAAAATTACACTGCCTTGTCAAGGCAAAATTGTGGGTTAAACCCCCACGTGTCTTGCATTAATGGCACATCCCTCCCAACTAGGATTTCAAGATGCAGCTTCACCTGTAATAGAAGAACTTCTCCACTTCCATGATCACGCCCTAATAATCGTGTTTCTAATTAGCACTTTCGTACTTTACATTATTGTGATAATAATAACCGCTAAAACTACCAACAAATATATCCTAGACTCACAAGAAATCGAGATTATCTGAACATTTCTCCCTGCTTTAATCCTCATTCTTATTGCCCTGCCCTCCCTTCGAATCCTTTATATTATGGACGAAATCAATGACCCGCATTTAACTATTAAAGCTATGGGCCATCAATGATATTGAAGTTATGAATACACCGATTACGAAGACCTAGCCTTTGACTCATATATGATCCCAACACAAGATCTGGCCCCTGGCCAATTCCGCCTCTTAGAGGCCGACCACCGAATAGTGGTACCAGTTGAGTCCCCCATCCGAGTTTTAGTGTCCGCTGAAGATGTGCTTCACTCCTGAGCAGTCCCAAGCCTTGGGATAAAAATAGATGCAGTCCCCGGACGCCTCAATCAAACAGCTTTTATTGCGGCACGACCTGGTGTCTTCTATGGACAATGCTCCGAAATTTGTGGTGCAAACCACAGCTTCATGCCCATCGTGGTAGAAGCGGTTCCCTTAGAACACTTTGAAAATTGATCATCTTTAATACTTGAAGACGCTTCGCTAAGAAGCTAAACAGGGAACAGCATTAGCCTTTTAAGCTAAAGATAGGTGGCCCCCAATCACCCTTAGCGACATGCCACAACTCAACCCCTTACCCTGATTCGCCATCCTGGTTTTCTCTTGACTAATTTTCCTAACAATCATCCCCCCAAAAATCTTAGCCCACACTTTTCCAAATGAGCCAACCCTACAAAGCACAGAAAAACCCAAAACAGAGCCCTGAAACTGACCATGACATTAAGCTTTTTCGACCAATTTATGAGCCCCACATATTTAGGAGTCCCACTAATCGCCCTTGCCCTAGTCCTGCCATGAATTCTTTATCCCAAGCCCACAACTCGTTGATTAAATAACCGCCTTTTAACCCTCCAAGGCTGATTTATTAATCGTTTTACTCAACAAATCTTCCAACCCTTAAGCTTAGGCGGCCACAAGTGAGCCGTCCTGCTTACTTCCCTTATAATCCTTTTAATTACATTAAATATACTAGGCCTCCTACCCTACACCTTTACACCCACAACACAACTCTCCCTTAATATAGCATTTGCTGTCCCTCTATGATTAGCCACAGTAATTATTGGAATACGAAACCAACCCACCCACGCACTAGGACATCTCCTACCAGAAGGCACCCCCACCCTTCTAATCCCCATCCTGATTATTATCGAGACAATTAGTCTATTCATTCGACCTTTGGCCTTAGGTGTCCGACTAACAGCTAACCTAACAGCGGGGCATCTTCTAATTCAACTAATCGCCACCGCCGCATTCGTCCTTCTTCCACTGATACCAACTGTTGCACTACTAACAACCATTCTTCTTCTTTTACTGACCCTCTTGGAAGTGGCCGTCGCCATAATTCAGGCTTACGTGTTTGTTCTTCTTTTAAGCCTTTACTTACAAGAAAACGTCTAATGGCCCATCAAGCACACGCATACCACATAGTAGACCCCAGCCCATGACCCCTGACAGGAGCAGCAGCTGCCTTCCTTATGACATCCGGTTTAGCAATCTGAATACACTTTCATGACACAACACTAATAATACTAGGACTAACTCTCCTTCTCCTTACCATAAACCAATGGTGACGAGACATTATCCGAGAAGCAACATTCCAAGGCCACCACACACCCCCTGTTCAAAAAGGCCTCCGTTATGGTATAGTCCTGTTCATTACCTCAGAGGTCTTCTTCTTTCTAGGCTTTTTCTGGGCATTTTATCACTCAAGCCTCGCCCCCACACCCGAACTTGGCGGATGCTGACCCCCTGCTGGCATTACTACTTTAGACCCATTCGAAGTGCCCCTTCTTAATACAGCTGTTCTCTTGGCTTCTGGTGTAACAGTTACCTGAGCCCACCATAGCATTATAGAGGGGCACCGAAAAGAAGCAATCCAATCCCTCACACTAACAATCCTCCTTGGTTTCTACTTTACCCTCTTACAAGCAATAGAGTACTACGAAGCCCCCTTTACAATCGCAGACGGGGTTTATGGCTCAACATTCTTTGTCGCCACAGGCTTCCACGGCCTTCATGTTATCATTGGCTCCTCTTTCTTAGCCGTTTGTCTACTACGACAAATTCAATACCACTTTACATCTGAGCACCACTTCGGATTTGAAGCTGCTGCCTGATACTGACATTTTGTAGACGTCGTTTGATTATTCCTTTATATCTCAATCTACTGATGAGGCTCATATCTTTCTAGTATTTAAATAGTACATGTGACTTCCAATCACCTAGTCTTGGTTCAACCCCAAGGAAAGATAATGAACTTAATTACAACAACAATCTCTATTTCCGTTGTGCTGTCCACTGTCTTAGCAATTGTCTCCTTCTGATTACCCCAAATAACCCCAGACCACGATAAACTCTCACCCTACGAATGTGGCTTTGACCCCCTAGGATCAGCCCGTTTACCTTTTTCACTCCGATTCTTCCTGGTCGCCATTCTCTTTCTCCTTTTCGACCTAGAAATTGCACTCCTCCTCCCCCTTCCATGAGGAGACCAGCTCTCCTCCCCCCTCATAACCTTCATCTGAGCCTTCGCTATTCTAACCCTCCTTACCCTTGGCCTAATCTATGAGTGAGTACAAGGAGGCCTTGAATGAGCCGAATAGGTCGTTAGTTTAAGAAAAACCCTTGATTTCGGCTCAAGAACTTGTGGTTAAAATCCACAACCACCTAATGACCCCCGCCCACTTTGCCTTTTCTTCAATATTTATGCTAGGACTGGCAGGCTTAGCATTTCATCGAACCCACCTCCTTTCCGCCCTTTTATGCTTAGAGGGTATGATACTCTCCTTATTTATTGCCCTATCCCTCTGGACTTTACAGCTTAATTCCACCAACTTCTCAGCCTCTCCCATACTCCTACTAGCATTCTCAGCTTGTGAGGCAAGTGCAGGTCTCGCCCTTCTAGTTGCCACTGCACGAACCCATGGAACCGATCGACTCCAAAGCTTAAACCTCCTACAATGTTAAAAGTCCTTATTCCTACTATCATGCTCATTCCAACAACCTGAGCAATTCCTGCCAAACAGCTTTGGTCTATTTCCCTAACCTACAGCTTAATCATCTCCCTGGTCAGCCTTACTTGACTTAAATCAACAACAGAAACAGGTTGGTCCTTCCTAAGCCCTTACATAGCAACCGACCCCCTTTCAACCCCCCTGCTAGTCCTAACCTGCTGACTTCTACCCTTAATAATTCTTGCAAGTCAACACCACACCACGTCAGAGCCCATCAACCGACAACGTATATATATTACACTCCTCACATCATTACAAATCTTCTTAATCCTGGCCTTTAGTGCAACCGAGATTATTATGTTTTACGTTATATTTGAAGCCACCCTAATTCCCACCCTTATTATCATCACCCGATGAGGCAACCAAACAGAACGCCTAAACGCAGGAACATACTTCTTATTCTACACCTTAGCAGGTTCTCTTCCCCTCCTCGTTGCCCTCCTACTCTTGCAAAACGCTTCCGGAACTCTTTCCCTCATAACACTTCAATATAGCCCCTACATCCAACTTCCCTCCTTCGCAGATAAGCTATGATGAGCTGGCTGCTTATTAGCCTTCCTCGTAAAAATGCCCCTTTACGGGGCCCATCTCTGACTACCCAAAGCCCACGTTGAAGCCCCAATTGCCGGCTCCATAGTCCTGGCCGCCGTCCTCCTTAAACTAGGGGGCTATGGCATAATACGAATAATAATTATACTAGAGCCCCTCACCAAAGAACTTAGCTACCCATTTATTATTCTTGCCCTTTGAGGCGTAATCATAACCAGCTCAATTTGCCTTCGCCAAACCGACCTAAAATCACTAATCGCTTATTCATCCGTCAGCCACATGGGCCTCGTTGCAGCCGGAATTCTTATTCAAACCCCCTGAGGATTCACTGGTGCCCTCATCCTTATAATTGCCCACGGATTAACCTCCTCCGCCCTATTCTGCCTTGCCAACACAAACTATGAACGAACTCACAGTCGAACACTCATCCTTGCTCGGGGGCTTCAAATAGTCTTACCCTTAATAACCGCCTGATGGTTTATTACTAGCCTTGCTAACCTAGCCCTTCCCCCACTTCCTAACCTAATAGGAGAATTAATAATTATCACCTCCCTATTCAACTGGTCCTGATGAACAATTGCACTCACAGGCGCTGGCACCCTAATCACCGCAAGCTATTCCCTCTACATATTCTTAATAACGCAACGAGGCCCCCTCCCCTCCCACATCATAGCTTTAGATCCAACCCATTCTCGAGAACATCTTTTAATGACCCTGCACATCCTCCCCCTCTTACTCTTAGTCACCAAACCCGAGTTAATCTGAGGCTGAGCATTTTGTAGACATAGTTTAACGAAAATATTAGATTGTGATTCTAAAGATAGAGGTTAAAACCCTCTTATCCACCGAGAGAGGTTAAACAACAAAGACTGCTAATCTTTGCTCCCTTGGTTAAATTCCAAGGCTCCCTCGCCCCGCTCCTAAAGGATAATAGCTCATCCATTGGTCTTAGGAACCAAAAACTCTTGGTGCAAATCCAAGTAGCAGCTATGCACCACACCTCCCTTGTTATAGCCTCCAGCCTAATTACAATTTTTTTATTATTAACATACCCTATTCTCACAACCCTAAACCCTGAACCACACCCCTCTTACTGAGCTTCAGACAAAGTAAAAACAGCTGTAAAAATAGCCTTCTTCATCAGCCTCCTCCCCTTATTTCTATTTCTCCACGAAGGGGCTGAAACCATCATCACCACCTGAGCCTGAACAAACACCTTAACCTTTGACATTAACATTAGCCTTAAATTCGACATTTACTCAATCATCTTCACCCCCATCGCTTTATACGTTACCTGGTCCATTCTTGAATTTGCCTCCTGATATATACACTCTGACCCCCACATAAATCGTTTTTTCAAATACCTCCTAATTTTCCTCATCGCCATAATTATTCTAGTAACAGCAAACAACATATTTCAACTTTTTATCGGCTGGGAGGGAGTCGGAATTATGTCTTTCCTACTAATCGGCTGGTGATACGGTCGAACCGACGCAAACACCGCAGCCCTTCAAGCAGTAATTTATAACCGAGTCGGAGACATTGGGCTAATCCTTGCCATAGCCTGAATCGCAACAAACCTTAACTCCTGAGAACTACAACAAATATTTACTACCGCCAAAGACTTCAACCTTACCCTCCCATTAATAGGCCTCATCCTTGCAGCCACCGGCAAATCAGCTCAATTTGGGCTCCACCCCTGGCTTCCCTCAGCCATAGAGGGTCCCACGCCGGTCTCTGCCCTACTACACTCGAGCACCATAGTCGTAGCAGGCATTTTCCTACTAATCCGAATGAGCCCCCTACTAGATAACAACCAAACTGCCCTCACCACCTGCCTCTGCCTAGGCGCCCTCACCACCCTCTTCACTGCAACCTGCGCCCTCACCCAAAATGACATTAAAAAAATTGTAGCTTTTTCAACATCAAGCCAACTCGGTCTTATAATAGTAACCATCGGCTTAAACCAACCCCAACTTGCCTTCCTTCACATCTGCACACATGCTTTCTTCAAAGCAATACTCTTCCTCTGCTCCGGCTCAATTATCCACAGCCTAAACGACGAACAAGACATCCGCAAAATGGGGGGAATACATAACCTGGCCCCCTTTACCTCCTCATGCCTCACCATTGGCAGCCTTGCTCTCACAGGCACTCCTTTCCTAGCAGGTTTCTTCTCCAAAGATGCCATTATTGAAGCCCTCAACACATCCTACCTAAACGCCTGAGCCCTCGCTTTAACCCTCCTGGCCACTTCATTTACAGCCATCTATAGCTTGCGCGTAATTTTCTTCGTAACTATAGGCCACCCTCGATTTACCCCTTTAGCCCCCATTAATGAAAACAACCCAACAATCATCAACCCTATCAAACGACTAGCATGAGGGAGCATTATCGCTGGCCTCCTAATCACCCTAAACATCACCCCTTTAAAAACCCCTATTATGTCCATACCCCTCCTCCTAAAAACAGCCGCCCTTGCCGTAACCGTAATCGGCTTATTAGCCGCCCTAGAACTAGCCTCTCTCACTACCAAACAACTTAAACCCCTACCAAACCTCCCCCCTCACCACTTCTCAAACATACTAGGATTTTTTCCCATAGTAACACATCGTCTTACCCCCAAACTCAATCTTCTCCTAGGTCAAGCCATCGCCACCCAAATAATTGACCAAACCTGACTAGAAAAAACTGGCCCAAAAGCCGCCTATTCCCTCAACTCCCCCTTAATTTCATCAACTAGCAACATCCAACAAGGAATAATTAAAACTTACCTCTCTCTCTTCTTCTTCACCTTCACCCTAGCCTTGCTCCTACTCTTATCCTAAACGGCTCGAAGGGCCCCACGACTCAACCCCCGAGTCAACTCTAATACTACAAACAACGTTAACAACAACACCCACGCCCCTAAAATCAACATAGTCCCTCCTACAGAGTAAACTAAAGCTACTCCTCCAACATCTCCTCGAAACACAGAAAATTCACTAAATTCATCCCCGGAAATTCAAGAGCCTTCATATCAACCTCCCCAAAACACGCTCGCCGCTCCACACACCCCCACAGCATAAACCACAACAACCCCTAACACCGGCCAACTTCCTCAGCTCTCTGGATAAGGCTCAGCAGCAAGAGCTGCCGAGTACGCAAACACAACCAACATACCCCCCAAATAAATTAAAAACAGAATCAAAGACAAAAAGGACCCCCCATAGCCCACCAAAACCCCACACCCCATGCCAGCCACCACAACCAACCCTAGAGCGGCAAAATACGGCGAAGGGTTAGAGGCAACCGCTGCTAACCCTAACACTAAACCAAATAAAAATATAAGCATAATATAAGCCATAGTTTCTGCCTGGACTCTAACCAGGACTACTGACTTGAAGAACCACCGTTGTTATTCAACTACAAAAACCATTAATGGCCAGCCTCCGAAAAACTCACCCCCTCCTAAAAATTGCAAACGACGCACTAGTTGACCTCCCCGCACCCTCTAACATCTCCATTTGATGAAACTTTGGTTCCCTCCTAGGACTTTGCCTCATCGCCCAAATCCTAACCGGCCTATTCCTCGCCATACACTACACCTCTGATATCGCAACAGCTTTTTCATCCGTTGCCCACATCTGCCGAGATGTTAATTACGGCTGATTAATCCGAAATATACATGCCAATGGCGCATCCTTCTTTTTCATTTGCATCTACCTCCACATTGGACGTGGTCTTTATTATGGTTCCTACCTTTATAAAGAAACATGAAACGTCGGAGTCGTCCTACTTCTCCTAGTTATGATAACTGCCTTTGTCGGCTATGTCCTTCCATGAGGACAAATATCTTTCTGAGGTGCTACCGTCATCACCAACCTCCTCTCTGCAATCCCCTATATTGGAAACTCCTTAGTCCAATGACTATGAGGCGGATTCTCAGTAGACAATGCAACTCTAACCCGCTTCTTCGCCTTTCACTTTCTTCTCCCCTTCATTATTGCAGCTATAACTATAGTTCACCTAATTTTCCTCCACGAAACCGGATCAACCAACCCTGCAGGCCTAAACTCAGACGCAGAAAAAATCTCATTCCACCCCTACTTCTCCTACAAAGACCTACTAGGCTTTGCAATCCTACTAGTAGCCTTAATTGCCCTCGCACTCTTTTCACCCAACCTCCTAGGAGACCCGGACAACTTTACCCCAGCAAACCCCTTAGTGACTCCTCCCCACATCAAGCCCGAATGATACTTCTTGTTTGCCTATGCCATTCTCCGATCAATCCCCAACAAACTAGGCGGAGTCCTTGCACTCCTCTTCTCAATCCTCATCCTCATGCTCGTCCCAGTCCTCCACACTTCTAAACTTCGAGCCCTTACTTTCCGGCCCTTAACACAATTCTTATTTTGACTCTTAGTCGCAGACGTAATGATCTTAACCTGAATCGGAGGAATGCCAGTTGAACACCCCTTTATCATCATTGGCCAAATTGCATCCGTCCTCTACTTTACCATCTTCCTCATCTTCCTGCCTACTGCAGGACTAATAGAAAACAAAATCTTTACCTGGTAGCCGCAGTAGTAGCTCAGGGTTAGAGCGTCGGTCTTGTAAACCGGCCGCCGAAGGTTAAAATCCTTCCTACCGCTTCAAAGAAAGGGGATTTTAACCCCCGCCCCTAACTCCCAAAGCTAGGATTCTAACTCTAAACTATTCTTTGCCGAGCTCTGCCCCATATATGGGCTTCGTACATATATGTAATTTCACCATGAATTTATATTAACCATATCATTATGATATTAACCATTAAAACAAGCAAAGACATAGAAACAAGTCAAAGCATTCAAGAATTAAATACAATCTTTAAGAATTCATAAACCATAACATGTAAACTTCAAATAAAATTGAATGAGAACTTGAACGAAATTTAAGACCGACCACTTACATACTCACTAGTCTAGATATACCAAGCACTCAAATTCCCGTCGATTACCCCATTTTAATGTAGTAAGAGACCACCATCAGTTGATTCCTTAATGTCCACGGTTCTTGAAGGTGAGGGACAAATATCGTGGGGGTTTCACTCAGTGAATTATTCCTGGCATCTGGTTCCTATTTCAGGTCCATTAATCGAATAACCCCCATACTTTCATTGACGCTTGCATAAGTTAATGGTGGCATCCATACTCCTCGTTACCCACCAAGCCGAGCGTTCACTCTAATGGGCAGCTGGTTCTCTTTTTTTTTNCCTTTCACCTGGCATCTCACAGTGCATGCAGAAATAATTTTACAAGCTTGAACATATATTCTGCTCACAGCGTAAAATATTCATGGTGCTTAGATATTCTTTGAAGAATTACATAACTGATATCAAGAGCATAAAGTACTAGTATTAACTCCTGTTATATCTGTCACCCCCTTCGTTTCTTCGCGCCTAAACCCCCCCTACCCCCCCAAAACTCCTAAGATGTCCAACACTCCTGCAAACCCCCCGGAAACAGGAAAACATCAAGAAGCATTCTTTACTAAACCAATGTGTATATATTTTAATATTACAATATTGCATAT